GGAGGTATTCGTTTGACTTGTGTTGCTTTGTACTCCTGTATATGTGGTATTTTATTAGATACTTAATGATTTGTACCGTTCTGCTTTGTGTAGTACTTTCAAGAAGTTTTATTCTTGCTTTGTCGTTCAATTTTTGTTTGTTTTATATGTGAGTTTTTGCGTGGTTATTAGGTGGATTCTAGATGGATCATCGTTGTTGATTTGTTGTTCTCATTATTTATTATTGGTTGATCAAGTAGTTTTGTATTCAGCAATACATTTAGTTTCGGTTAAATTTTGTGCCAGCAGCCGCGGTTATACCTTGGAAGCGTTTGAATGTGTTTGGCTGTGGTAGTTGTATTTTATTTTTGTTGACTGAGTTTTGGTAGTTATTGGGTGAAATTTTTTTTGTTATTGTTGGTCTTTTATTTGTTTGGAGGCTATGAAATTCTTTTTGTAAACTAGGATTAGATACCCTATTATTTTAGAATGTTAAGTTTTGTTTGCTTGAGTAGTATTAGTTATGTTCTTGAAACTTAAAGAATTTGGCGGTATCTCATTCCGTCCAGAGGAATCTGTCTCGTTATCGATAGTCCACGTTGGACCTTACTTAGTTGATATGGTTTGTATACCGCCGTTTATTGATTATCTTTTTAGGGTTTATGTAATTTTCTTTATTCTTTATTTTGATTTATTTCAGGTCAAGGTGCAGCTTGTTTCTAAGTGAATGATGGATTACATTGTTATTTGTTTTTGGATTGTTTGTTTTAATTTGGGCATGAAATTGGATTTGGTTGTAATGATTTGTAGACTGTTGTTATGATAATTGGTTCTGAGATATGCACACATCGCCCGTCGCTCTCGTTTATTAATGAGATAAGTCGTAACAAAGTGGTTGTACCGGAAGGTGCGGCTGGATTGATTATGTCAGATCATTTCTATAGTTGAGGTTTCATTTACGCTGAATTTTATGCCGTGCGATTCGGTATGGTCTGATTTTGTTGATTTTCTTGTTTTTATTTTGTTGTCGTTCTTGGGTTTTATTGAAGAATCATTGTGGTTGTTGTATATTTGTGATTTAATTTTTTTACGATAGGATATTTTTACCGTGAGGGGTCGAGTTTTAAAATATTTTTTTGGAAGTAGATTTTGTTTGTCGTACCTTGTGTATCAGGGTTCATTGAATTTTATTATTTATTTTTATTTCCCGATTTTAAAGGAGTTAATAGTTTATGTTAGTTACTGTTTCATTAGTATTGATAATAGGTTATTGGTAGTGAAATGTTATTCGTCTTTAGAGGTTTCTGGTTTTTCAAGAAATGAATTAAATTCATGCATTTTATTTAATTTCTGTTGTTGTTTTATTTATTTTTATTTTATGCTAAGGTTAGGGGGGATTAGCTCCTTATCTTATTGTTATAATTGTGTTTTAAATTAAGTCTTGTGGATTTTATAGTGATTTTCAATTTGATTATGTTAGAATTTTGTTTGTTGGTTTATTTATTTGTTTTAATTTAATTTATTTATTGAAATGTTTACTTTAATTTGTTTTGTATTGTAATTATTGTGTAATTAGTAAATCTTTTTATTGGTGTGTTTGAGGGTATTAGATGTTAATTTCTTTTTAGGAATTAGGCAAAAGTATATGCTCGCCTGTTTAACAAAAACATCTTTTCTTGTTAGTTTTTGAAGTATGGCCTGCCCACTGACGTATGCGTTGAAGGGCCGCGGTATTTTGACCGTGCAAAGGTAGCATAATCATTAGTTCTTTAATTGTGATCTGGTATGAATGGCTTGACGAGACATAAGCTGTCTTGAAGGTATCTTTATTTGAATTTAGTTTTTGAGTTAAAATTCTTAGATGTTTTTATGGGACGAGAAGACCCTATAGAGTTTAATATTTTCGTTCATTATTTTTGTTGTTTGTTATTATTTTTAATGGGTTAGGTATTTTGTTGGGGTGATGAGAGGAATATATTTAACTCCTCTTTATTTATATATATTTATTTATATATTTTTGATCCATTTATTTTGATTATAAGATTAAATTACCTTAGGGATAACAGCGTTATCTTCCCTGAGAGTTCTTATTGGCGGGGAGGTTTGCGACCTCGATGTTGGATTAAGGTGAATTTTCGGTGCAGGAGCTGGAGTGATTGGGTCTGTTCGACCTTTAAAACCTTACATGATCTGAGTTCAGACCGGCGTGAGCCAGGTTGGTTTCTATCTATAATAATGTTTTATATCTTAGTACGAGAGGACCGGGTATTTGGAATAATTTTAGTTATATGATTTTTAATAATTGTGTTTAACTATTTTGGCAGATAAGTGCATTGGATTTAGAATCTATTAATGTAAAATTTTATTTTACAAGTAGTATATGTTGGACCTTTTTTTCCTTGTTGTTATTTTTTTACTTTTAATGATTTTTGTTATGGTTGGAGTAGCATTCCTTACTTTGTTGGAGCGTAGGGTTTTGGGTTATGTTCATATTCGTAAGGGTCCTAATAAGGTTGGTTTTGTTGGGGTTCTTCAGCCGTTTAGAGATGCTATTAAGTTGTTTACTAGGGAGCAGTATTTCCCTTTGGTTTCTAATTATTTAATTTACTATTTTTCTCCTATCTTTGGGTTTTTTCTTTCTTTGTTGGTTTGGTTGTTAATTCCTTACTTGAGAGGTTTTATTTCTTTTGAGTTAGGTTTGTTGTTTTTCTTGGCTTGCACAAGACTTGGGGTGTATACTGTTATAGTTGCTGGTTGGTCTTCTAATTCTAGTTATTCTTTGTTGGGGGGTCTTCGTGCTTTGGCTCAGACTATTTCTTATGAAGTTAGACTTGCTTTTATTTTGCTTTCTTTTGTTGTGTTGATTTGTAGATATGATTTATCTTATTTTTATTCTTTTCAGGTTTATTTGTGATTAATTTTTTTTTCTTTTCCTTTGTCGTTTGTTTGATTTATTTCTTGCTTGGCTGAAACTAATCGTACCCCTTTTGATTTTGCTGAAGGGGAGTCTGAACTTGTTTCAGGGTTTAATGTTGAGTATGGGGGTGGTGGATTTGCTTTAATTTTTTTGGCTGAGTATGCTAGCATTCTTTTTATGAGATTGTTATTTTGCATTATTTTTTTGGGTAGTGATTTATATTCTTTCTTTTTTTATGTTAAGCTTGCTTTTATTTCGTTTTTGTTTATTTGGGTTCGTGGTACTTTGCCTCGTTTTCGTTATGATAAGTTGATGTATTTGGCTTGGAGGAGATTTTTGCCTCTCTCGTTAAATTATCTTTTATTTTTTGTTGGTGTTAAATGTTTTATTTTTTCTTTGTTGTAGTGTATTAATTTAGGTATAAAGAATAAGTTAATAGAAGATTTGAACTTCTTTCATAATGTTTTCAAGACATTAGGCTTTACTTTATAGCTTTTTAACTTTAGTCTGTTATTTTGTCTCATATCTTTGTTGTTATTGGACTTAATATGTAATATATGAAGTATACAATTGTTAGGATTTGTCCTGTTAGGATGTATGGGTCTTCTACTGGTCGGGCTCCGATTCATGTTAGTAGGATTACTGTATTTGTTATTGTTCAGAATAGAATTTGGTTGGTTGGGTAAAATTGTATTCCTCGGAACTTTGATTTCATTATTGGTATGATGAATAGGATTGCAATGGATATTGCAAGGGCGATAACTCCTCCTAGTTTATTGGGGATTGATCGTAGGATTGCGTATGCAAATAGGAAGTATCATTCTGGCTGAATGTGTACTGGTGTTACCAGTGGATTTGCTGGTGTGAAGTTGTCTGGGTCTCTTAGGAGGTATGGCTCCTTTAGTGTTAGGATTGTTAATGCTATGATGGTGATTGTGAATCCTACGATATCTTTTACTGTGAAGTAGGGGTGGAATGGGATTTTATCTGTGTTTTTGTTTAGTCCTAATGGATTATTTGATCCTGTTTGGTGTAGGAATAGTAGGTGGATTATTGCTATTGCTGCGATTACAAATGGTAATAGGAAGTGTAGTGCGAAGAATCGGGTGAGTGTGGCGTTGTCTACTGCGAATCCTCCTCATACTCATTGCACAACCTCCTTTCCTACATAGGGAATGGCAGATAGAAGGTTTGTGATTACTGTAGCACCTCAGAATGATATTTGTCCTCAAGGTAGTACATATCCTACGAATGCTGTTGCTATAGTTAGGAATAGGATGGCTACTCCTACGGATCAGGTGTGTGTAAAGTTGTATGACCCGTAATATAGGTTTCGTCCTGTGTGTAGGTAAATGCAGATGAAGAATAGTGAAGCTCCGTTTGCGTGGATTGTTCGTAAAAGTCATCCGTAGTTTACATCTCGACAAATGTGGCTCACTCTGTTGAATGCTATGTCAATATTTGGACAGTAGTGTATGGCTAGGAATAGTCCGGTTGCGATTTGTATTACTAGGCATAGTCCTAGTAGTGACCCAAAGTTTCATCAGGCTCTAATCGTTGAGGGTGTCGGTAAATCTACTAGTGCGTCGTTTGCAATTTTAAATAAGGGGTGTTTGTTTCGTGTGGGTTTATTCATTATCTTGTGTGTCGTAAAGGTCCCTTGGTTACGTTGATGATGTTTACGACTACAATTAGTGTTATTAGTATATATAGTACTAGAAGTGTTGTTATAGTTCCTATTATTTGGTTGTATATAACAGTTGTTGTGGTTGTAATTTCATTTTCCATTATTGTGTTGTGTATATTTATTTCTTTGTTGTTAGTTGCTGTTGGTATTATATATATTAGCGCGGGCAGCAGTATTAGTGCGGTTATTATTATTTTATTTGATGGTGAGAATATTTCGTTTGATGCTAGTCTTGTTATGTATATGAATAGTACGAGTATTCCTCCAATTATGATTATGAATAGGATGTATGAGAACCAAAATCTTCTGTATATTGTCCCTCTGATTAGGCATACTATCGTTGTTTGGATTAATAGTATTATTCCTATGGCTAGGGGATGTTTTATTTGTGTGAATATGAGTCTTGTTAATGTTCTTATTGATATGAGTAGTTTTGTTATATCAGGGGGTATTTTATTTAAAATGTTAGTTTTGGGGATTAATGAAATGGTGTATACCTTTCCTCTGAAGTTCTAAAAGGTTATTTCCTTATTTTTGATTTACAAGACCAATATTTTTATTAAATTATTAAAACTTATTTAATGCCAATGTGATTGTATTTTTTTGTTGTTTATTTTTGTGGTATTTGGGCCTTTTCTTCTAGTCGTAAGCATTTGTTAATTACTTTGCTTAGATTGGAGTTTGTCGTGTTGGTTCTTTATTTTTCTGTTTATTATTATTTGTGTAATTTTAATTATAGTTTGTTTTTTGTTGTTTATTTTTTGGTTTTTTCTGTTTGTGAGGGGTCGTTGGGTTTATCTATTTTGGTTTCTATAATTCGTAGTCATGGTAATGATTATTTTCAGTCTTATAGTGTTCTTCAATGTTAAGGTTTCTTTTCTTTCTGATTTTTTTGACCCCTTTGTGTCTTTTTTCTGGGTTTTGATGATTAGTTTGTTCTTTATTGTTTTTTATTTCTTTTATTTATTTATTTTTCTTTCCTTATTTTTTTTGTTGAGTGGGGTTAGGTTATATTTTTGGGTGTGATTTGGTCTCTTATGGTCTCATTCTTCTTAGTTTATGGATTTGTGTTCTTATGGTTTTGGCCAGAGAGTCTATTTTCCGTTTGAGTTATTTTTCTGGTTTTTTTTTGTTTGTTGTGTTGATGCTTACTATTATGTTGTATTGCACTTTTAGAAGAATTAGTTTGCTTTCTTTTTATGTTTTTTTTGAGAGTAGACTGATCCCTACTTTATTTTTGATCTTAGGTTGGGGATATCAACCTGAGCGGGTTCAGGCTGGTATTTATTTATTGTTTTATACTTTGTTAGCTTCTCTCCCTCTCTTAGTTGGTATTTTATTTATTTATAATATTTCTGGGTCTTTATGTTTATTTTTGTTATGTGGGAATAGTTCTTTGGTTGGGGGTTTATTTTATGTTTGTATAGTTTTTGCTTTCTTGGTTAGGATGCCTATATTTATGGTTCACTTGTGGCTCCCTAGGGCTCACGTTGAGGCTCCTGTTTCTGGCTCTATAATTTTGGCTGGTGTTTTGTTGAAGTTGGGGGGCTATGGTCTTCTTCGTGTTTTTCCTGTGTTGGTTAGGTTTGGATTTGGATTTGGTGTTGTTTGAATTTCTTTGAGTTTGGTTGGGGGCTTGTTTGTTAGTTTATTTTGTATACGGCAAACGGATTTGAAGTCGTTAATTGCTTACTCTTCTGTGGCTCACATAAGAATGGTTATTGGTGGTGTTATAACATTGAGTTACTGGGGAGTTTGTAGATCTTTTGCTTTGATGGTGGCTCATGGTTTGTGTTCTTCTGGTCTTTTTTGTCTTTCTAATATTTCTTATGAACGGTTTGGTAGACGGAGTCTTTTGGTTAATAAAGGTTTAATTAATTTGATACCTAGAATGGCTATGTGGTGATTTTTGTTGAGTGCTTGTAATATAGCTGCTCCCCCTTCTTTAAATCTTTTGGGGGAAATTGGTCTTTTGAGTAGTCTTGTTTCTTGGTCTTGATGTCTTATATTTATTTTAGTTCTTTTATCTTTTTTTAGTGCTGCTTATACTCTTTATTTATATTCTTATAGTCAGCATGGTTCTATTTATTCCGGTCTTTACTCCTGTTCTCTAGGATATGTTCGTGAGTTTTTACTGTTGTTTTTACATTGATTCCCGTTGAATTTGGTTATTTTGAGGGTGGATGTTACTGTTTTTTGGGTTTAGCCTTATAATCTAAATAGTTTAAGGGAAAATATTGGTTTGTGGTGCCGATGATATAAGTTTTTATTTTGGATTTATTATGTCTATTTGTTTCATTAGATTTATTTTTTTGTTTCTTTTTGGTTGGTTTTGTTGTTTTTGGGGTGTATTTTTTATTATAAATGATTTAGTTTATTTTATTGATTGGAATATTATTACGTTGAATGGTAGATCTGTTATTATAACTTTTTTGTTTGATTGAATGTCTTTGTTATTTATGGGGTTTGTATTCATTATTTCTTCTTTGGTTATTCTTTATAGTGATGATTATATATTTGGTGATTTGAATATTGTTCGGTTTATTTTGTTGGTCTTGATGTTTGTTGTTTCCATAATGTTCTTGATTATTAGTCCTAATATTATTAGAATTTTATTAGGGTGGGATGGTTTAGGGTTGGTTTCTTATTTGTTGGTAATTTATTATCAGAATGTAAAGTCTTATGGTGCTGGCATATTGACTGTATTGTCTAATCGGATTGGCGATGTTGCTTTGTTAATGGTTATTGCTTGAATAATTAATTTTGGTAGTTGAAGTTTTATTTATTATTTGGAGTTTTTGTCAGGTTCTATTGAAATGGAATTGATTTCTTTTCTTGTTGTTTTGGCTGCTATGACTAGGAGTGCTCAGATTCCTTTCTCTTCTTGGTTGCCTGCGGCAATAGCTGCTCCTACTCCTGTTTCGGCTTTAGTGCACTCTTCTACTTTGGTTACTGCAGGTGTATATTTGTTAATTCGTTTTAGTCCAGCTTTTGGATATTGATTGAATGTTGCTTTGTTGTTGATTTCTGGGTTGACTATATTTATGGCGGGTCTTGGAGCAAATTTTGAGTTTGACTTGAGGAGGATTATTGCTTTATCAACTTTGAGACAATTAGGTCTTATGATTATGACTATTTCTATTGGTCTTTCTGGTTTAGCCTTCTTTCATTTATTAACCCATGCATTATTTAAGGCCTTGCTATTTATGTGTGCTGGTGGTGTTATCCATTCCATGGGGGATTCTCAAGATATTCGTTTTATGGGGGGCATATCTATTTATATGCCTTTTACGTCTTCGAGTTTAATGGTTTCTAATTTTGCTCTTTGTGGTATACCATTTTTGGCGGGGTTCTATTCTAGGGATTTTATTTTGGAAATGTTTTCTATAAGTTATGTAAATATGTTTGGTTTTTTTTTGTTGTTTGTATCTACGGGTTTAACGGTTTGTTATTCTTTTCGTTTATTTTATTTTGTTTTATGTGGTGATTTTAATTTTGTTCCTTCTTATTCTATGGTTGAAACCAATTATAATATGATGCTTGGTATGATTGGTTTGTTGGTTATGTCTATTTTTGGTGGAGGGGTTCTTATGTGGTTAATTTGTCCTACTCCTTCCTTGATTTGTTTGCCTTATTATTTAAGGTTCCTTACTTTGTTTGTGGTTTTTTTGGGTGGTTGATTAGGTTATGAAGTGGCTGGGTTTGCTTTTAGTGATAAGCTATTTTCTATGTATTTATATGGTGTTTCTTCGTTTTCTGGTTCTATGTGATTTATACCTTTCTTTTCTACTTATGGTGTTTCTTTTAGTCCTTTAGAGGTTGGTTATAGGGCAACAAGGGTTTTTGATTCTGGTTGAATGGAATATTTTGGGGGTCAGGGTCTATATTGGGTTCTTTTTAACCTTGGTAAGGTTAATCAATGGTTTCAATATAATAATTTGAAGGTATTTTTGGGATTTTTTGTTATGTGGGTTGTCATTTTAATGTTTGTCCTTATTTACTACTTGAATAGCTTATATAGAGCGCGACGCTGAAGATGTCGATGAGGTGATATGAACCTTTGAGTATTTATAAAAGTTTTCTTTATCTTTACAGTGAAAGTGTAATGTTTTATTCTAAACTATATAAATAGAAGTGTAAACGGATTTTAACCGCTATAGTGATAAGTTAGCAGCATTCACTTTTACTGTCACTTCCTTAACCGGAATTTATGATTCAATTTTATTATTAACAATAATATACCTCTTCTTTTGGTTTCAGTTAATTTAAAGTGAGGATAAATAGGTGTTATCTAGGATCAGGTCGAAACTGATTGCAATATTTTGCTTCTCACTTGTGTTTTATAAGATTAACTACTTTAGGTAGTACTTTTTGAATGCAACTCAAATGTTATTATTAACTATAATCCCAGTTAATTTCTTCATTCAAGAGATCCTTGATTTCATTCGTGGTATAGGCCGATGATTAGAATTAGTAGGAATATTACTCTGATGGTCATTCAGGATTTGATGTTTGATGTAAGTATGGTGATTGGTATCGGTAATAGTAGCGCAATTTCTACATCAAAGATTATAAAGATTACTGCGATTAGGAAGAATCGTGATGAGAAGGGTAGTCGTGCTGAGTTTTTTGGGTCGAATCCGCATTCAAAAGGTGATCTTTTTTCTCGGTCTTCGTTGATTTTCTTTGAGATTATCGTTGTTAGTAGTATAATGGCTGATGATAGTAGTATGGTTATTATTGCTGTTGTGATGATTATTAATATTATTTATCTTGTTTTCACAAATTTCTTGATTGGAAGTCAAGTATACTTTCCTTGTATTAGATAAATGTTATTTTATCTTCCTCATCAGTAGATTGAGATGTATAGGAATAGTCAAACTACGTCTACGAAGTGTCAGTATCAAGCGGCTGCTTCGAATCCAAAGTGATGATTTGATGAGAAGTGGAGTGTTATATGTCGAAGTAGGCATGTAGTTAGGAATGTTGTTCCAATAATTACGTGTAGCCCGTGGAATCCTGTGGCTACGAAGAATGTTGATCCATAGGCTGAGTCTGCGATTGTGAAAGGTGCTTCAAGGTATTCGTATGCTTGTAGGGCGGTGAAGTATAGTCCCAGTAATACGGTGAAGAATAGGCCTTGAGTTGCTTGTGTGGCATTATTTTCTAATAGGCCGTGATGTGCTCATGTTACGGTTACTCCCGAGGCTAGTAGGATTGCTGTGTTTAGTAGGGGAACTTGTATAGGGTTGAATGGTTGAATTCCTGTGGGTGGTCAGGTTGATCCTAATTCGATTGTCGGTGATAGTCTTCTGTGGAAGAATGCTCAGAAGAATGATACGAAGAATAGGACTTCTGATACAATAAATAGAATTATTCCTCATCGTAGGCCTTTTGTTACTATTTTTGTATGCAATCCTTGATATGTTCCTTCTCGGGTTACGTCTCGTCATCATTGGATTATGGTTAATACAGTGATGATTGCTCCGATTCCTATTAGGCTATTGTCGTATTGGTGGAATCATTTAATTAGTCCTATTAGGGTTACTATTGCTCCAATAGCTCCTGTGAGTGGTCATGGTCTTTTATTTACTATATGGAATGGGTGGTTTTCGTGTATTGACATTAATTAACTTCTCTAGAGTATAGGGTTCTTAGGATTGCGAATACATATGATTGGATGACTGCCACTGCTGCTTCTAAGATCAGTAGTAGGATTTGTGCGGAGATTAGCACTGTTAATAATGTATGGCTTATTGATGGCCCATTATTCCCTAGTAAGGTTAGTAGTAGATGTCCGGCAATTATATTGGCTGTTAAACGTACCGCTAGTGTTCCTGGTCGGATTAGATTACTAATTGTTTCGATGATGACTATGAATGGCATAAGCATAGTTGGAGTACCTTGCGGCACTAGGTGTTCGAATATGTGGTTGGTGTTTTTGATTCATCCGAATAATATAAATCTCATTCACAAGGGTAAGGCAAGTGTTAGTGTTAATGTTAAGTGTCTTGTTCTAGTAAAGATGTATGGAAATAGTCCTAGAAAATTATTTGCTAAAATTATGAGGAATAGTGATGTTAGGATGAATGAATTTCCTTTGTTTTCATTCCCCTTTCTTAGAATTGTTTTTATTTCCTGGTGTAGTTTATTTATTAGTAGTCTTACTATTATGGTGTTGCGGGAGGGGATTAGTCAAATTCTTGTCGGAATTAGTAGTAGGCCGATGGCGGTTCTTGTTCAGTTTAGCGGGAGGTTGTTGATTTCCGTTGTTGGATCAAAGATTGAGAATAGGTTTCTTATCACTTTCAGTTGATTTTATTGACATTAATGGTTTTCTTTGTTCTTGTTTGTCTGGTTGGTGATTGTATAAAATAGTTTATGATATTGAACATTAGGAATGTTGCTAAGAATGTAATGTATAGTATTGTTCATTCTATGGGTATTATTTGAGGTATAAAAGGATATCACTTATGATTATTTCAGTTTGACATTCTGATGTTATGTAATTAACTAATCCTTTTATCATCAGAGATATTTGCTAGGTTATCATAAACTGGTTTAAGAGACCATTACTTGCTTTCAGTCATCTGATGATTCTCTTATCTTTGATACTCAGTTAATAAAATGTTTTGTGGATACTCTTTCAATTACAATTGGTATGAATCTGTGGTTTGCTCCGCAAATTTCTGAGCATTGCCCATATAGGAGTCCTGGTCGATTAATTGAAAATCTTACTTGGTTTAGTCGTCCTGGTGTAGCATCTGTTTTTACACCAAGTCTTGGGATTGTTCAAGAGTGTAGAACATCGGCTGCTGTCACAATTATTCGGATAGGTGAATTTATTGGTAATACTACCCGGTTGTCTGTATCTAGAAGCCGGAATGTGTCGATTTGCTGATCTTCTTGTTGTACTATGTATGAGTCGAATTCTAGTTTTGTGAAGTCTGAGTATTCATAGCTTCAGTATCATTGGTGTCCAACAGCTTTTAGTGTTATTGCTGGGTTATGGATTTCGTCTATTAGGTATAGTAGTCGTAGGGATGGGATTGCGATGAATACTAGAATAATTGCGGGTGCGATAGTTCAAACGGTTTCAATTATTTGTCCTTCTAGTATGAATCGTCTGGTTTGTTTATTTTGGATAATTCTGATTATTGTGTAAAATACTGCTGTAATAATTATTAATATAATTATTAGTGCATGGTCATGGAAGAAGATTAGTTGTTCTATGACTGGTGACGCTCTGTCTTGTAGTGTTAGGTTCAATCATGTTGCCATTAGTTTTCTAATGAAAGTTTAAAACTTTATTTGTGGAGCTTAAATCCACCGCACTTATCTGCCACGTTAGATTTAAATTAGTTTGTTATGGAGATAGTTGGGAGTTCTGAGTATCTGTGTTCTGCTGGTGGGAAATTTTGTAGTCATTCTACTGAGTTTCTTGTATGTGTAGGGAATAGGATTAGTCGGTTTGATGAGATTCTTTCTCACATGATAAATAGGAATATTATTACGCTTACGAATGAAATAGTTGATCCTATTGATGAAATAATATTTCATGTGGTGTAAGCATCTGGATAATCTGAATATCGTCGTGGTATACCGGCTAGTCCTAGGAAGTGTTGAGGGAAGAATGTTAAATTTACTCCTACGAATATAACGGCGAATTGAGCTTTTAGTCATTTTGGATTTATAGTAAGTCCAGTAAATAATGGGAATCATTGGACAAATCCTCCTATAATAGCAAATACTGCCCCTATAGATAGGACATAGTGGAAGTGGGCTACTACGTAGTAGGTATCATGTAATACGATGTCAATTGATGAGTTTGCTAAGACTACACCGGTGAGACCTCCTATTGTAAATAGGAATACGAACCCTAGTGCTCATAGGCAGGCTGCTCTATATGTTATCCGAGTTCCGTATATTGTTGCGAGTCATCTGAAGATTTTGATTCCTGTTGGTACTGCGATGATTATTGTTGCTGATGTAAAATATGCTCGTGTGTCAACGTCTATTCCTACTGTAAATATGTGGTGTGCTCACACTACGAATCCTAGCAATCCAATTGCTAATATAGCAAAGATTATCCCTAGGTTTCCAAATGCTTCCTTCTTCCCTCTTTCGTGGCAGATAATATGAGAGACTATACCGAATCCTGGTAGGATGAGAATATACACTTCAGGGTGCCCGAAAAATCAGAATAAGTGTTGGTACAGAATTGGGTCTCCCCCTCCTGCTGGGTCAAAGAAGGATGTATTTAGGTTGCGGTCTGTTAATAGTATTGTAATTGCTCCAGCTAGGACTGGTAGGGATAATAGTAGAAGTAGAGCGGTGATGGCAATCGATCATACAAATAGTGGGATTCGTTCAGGTTTCATGCTTTTTGGTTTTATGTTGATTGTTGTTGTGATAAAGTTTACTGCCCCTAGAATGGATGATACCCCTGCTAGGTGTAGGGAGAAGATTGCTAGGTCTACAGAGGCTCCAGCATGGGCAATCCCTCTTGCGAGAGGAGGATAAACAGTTCATCCTGTTCCTACACCGCTTTCTACTGTTCTACTGGTAAGGAGAAGGGTTAATGATGGGGGTAGTAATCAAAATCTTATGTTATTTATTCGTGGAAATGCTATGTCTGGTGCTCCTAGTATTAGTGGTACCAATCAATTCCCGAATCCACCAATTATGATCGGCATAACTATGAAGAAAATCATAACGAAGGCGTGGGCTGTAACGATAACATTGTAGATTTGATCATCTCCAATTAAAGATCCTGGCTGTCTTAATTCTGTTCGGATAAGTATTCTTAGAGAAGTTCCGACCATTCCTGATCAGGCTCCAAATACAAAGTATAATGTTCCAATGTCTTTGTGATTAGTTGAGAAGAATCAACGGGTGAAAATTAGTGGGGTGGCTGAGAATAATAAGTAGGCGATAGGCTGTAAATCTATTTAGGGGCTTTTACGTTGCTCTTCCACTATTTTATGAAGCCTTGTATTCATTTTGTGATTACAGAATGCAATTCTGTAGGGGTAAGTTGGACTTACCAAGGCCTAAAGGAAGCCCTTTATTTATAGCTTTGAAGGTTATTAGTTTTGTTTAACTTAAGGCCTTCGTTTAGTTAATGTTGGTGATGATTGTGCAGGCTATCATTCCTGTTAAGGAGATTGATGATAGAGTTAGCGCTGCAATGTTTTTGGTTGGGCTGTTTTTGTTAGACTTTAAGTTTCATTTTGGCTCTGTGTTTAGGATCATGAATCTTGAGTAGGAGATTTTTAGATAGTAGTATAGGGTGATTAGTGATGTTACTACCACGATTGTTGCTAGTGGGGCCATATTGTTTGTGATTATGGCTTGGATAACAATTCATTTTGGTAAAAATCCAAGGAATGGTGGAAGTCCACCTAATGATAGTAGTGACGTGAATATCATGAATTTCATTAGCGTGGTTTCTTTATTTGTTATTATGGTTTGGTTGATAAATGACACTCCGGATAGCTTAATGGCTAATACAACTGTAAGTGCTAGTGTTGAGTAGATTATAAAATATACTGTTCACAAATTTTCTCTAGTGGTTAGTGCAATTAGTATTCAACCAGTGTGGTTAATGGATGAGTAGGTTAGGATTTTTCGTATTGAGGTTTGATTTAATCCGCCAATTGATCCTACGATTGTGGATATTATAATAATTCTTAGTGTAAAGATATTAATTTCAATCAGGTAAGATATTAATATCAATGGGGCGGCCTTTTGCACTGTTATTAATAGTGCACAATTTTCTCATCTTAATCCCTCTATTACTCCTGGGAATCATCAGTGGAAGGGTGCTGCTCCACTTTTTAACAGGAGGGGGGTACAAATGATTATTGGTGTGTAAGGGTTTCCTTCGAGTGTGAATAAGTCCTCTATTAATGTTTTTATTACTACTATAAATAGCAGTGTTGCTGAGGCAAGTACTTGTACAATGAAGTACTTTAATGAGGCTTCCGTGTTGTATATATTTTTGACGTTGGATATTAGAGGGATAAATGATATTAGATTGATTTCCAATCCTATTCATGCTCCGAGTCATGAATTAGAGGATACGGATACTAATATACCTCCTACTAGGGTAGTTAGAAGGAGGATTTTGGTTGAGTTACTGGGCATTAGAGAAGAGAGTGTTAAACTCTATTTATGGGGTATGAACCCATTAGCTTATTTAGCTTACTTTTCTATGTTGAGGTTTGTTTTTTACATCTTGGTGTATGGTGCACGGTGGCTTTTGATGCTTGATGGTGATAGTTTGATTCTGTTAGATGTAATGAAGGTAGGTTTTACTACATGTTTTATCCTATCACGATAGTCCTTTAATCAGGCTCATCATT